TTGTTTATCAGATGTAACATAAAATAAACATAATAATTCAATTTTTTGAATTAGGGAGAGATGGCTGAGTGGACTAAAGCGTCGGATTGCTAATCCGTTGTACGAATTTTTGTACCGAGGGTTCGAATCCCTCTCTTTCCTTTTCCATTGATTGATGATTTGGCATTTTTTTCTTTTGAACTAATGGAGCTTCTTTTTTTTGTTTTCCTTCCTAGTTTTTTTAATTGTTTTTACTAGTTAAATATGTAAAATAGATAGAAAAGCGAAAAATATTTTGAAATCCAGCACAAGTAAGGAAAAAATATAAAACAAAAAAGATTTTCTTATTCTTCACGTCCTGGATTACGTCCTGGATCGTTAGATAGGAATCCGAAAATGAAAAGAGAAACAAAGAAAATCACTATCGTGTAAACAAATAGTTTTAGAGTAAGCATTACAAAATCTCCAAGATTATTAAAAAAAAAAAAAACGACAGAGAAAGAGAATAGATTCTCTTCTATTTCACATTATGTTTCCTTTGATACTAAGTTTCTAAGAAATACAGTGATTTCGAGGAAATAAAAAAATTAGGAAATTTATTCGTAGTAAGAGTCCAACCTTTATATAACCATTACCAATAATTACAAAAAATTTCAATATTGGAATCAAGGATTCACACTGTAAGACTTATCTGATCTTATAAAATATTAAAATGTTGGGATTTTTGTTTTCGAATAAATTCTGAATTTTTTTAGGAAATTATTCAATATCAAATTAAAGATCTCATCGAAAACTTACAGCAGCTTGCCAAACAAAAGCTAAGAGAAAAAAGAATAGGGGTATTACTGGCATAATATCTACAATTGGATTCAAAAAAGCATAAGCTTCAGGTAATTTCGCCAAGAAAAAACTACTTGAATAAAGGGCAGAGTGAATAGAAATACAGACCAAGCTAAAGATATTAAGCATAACAAAAATGTTGTTCTTTAAAAAAATGAATTGTATTTTTGCTTTTTTTTTTTTATTGTATTTTATTATATTAATTTATATTATATATATTATATGATTTAATTAATTTAATATAATTTAAATTGATTATACAAGTATATTAAGAATTCAATTCAATATTAAAAAATTATATTATAAAAAAAGAATATATGAAATATATATCTAGATTAATATTTTTATTCTATATCTTTCTATCTATCTTTCTATTCTATATAATCTATATATATATAATATAATAAAAAAATAGAAAATAATTTTCAAAATGGATAATATAATAATTGAAATATGTATGGATATTCAATTCATATTTCTTATAAATTCATATTTATGAATATTCATCAATGAATAACTGAGTACTAAAACTAAAAAAAATGAATAAAATAAGATCAGATTATTCTATAGAATAACTTTAGACTTGGAATTGACGAACAACCAATAATAGTATTTATTAGTGTCGAATCGAAAATGGGGCGTGGCCAAGCGGTAAGGCAACGGGTTTTGGTCCCGTTATTCGGAGGTTCGAATCCTTCCGTCCCAGATCATATTTATTCATGATATATACTAATTTGGATACAAATTGTATATCTGAATAAAGATTACTCCCCCCTTTTTTCTCATTCGTCTATAATCTAAAGTGAATAGCTTATGAATATGTAGATGTAGATTCCTAAGCGACTAGATTTTTTTGTCTTTTTTATTCAAATCTTATCTTATATTTATATTATATTTTTATTGTAATAATTGTGGATAATAGTTTAAATATTAAATATATTGATTGAATAAATGACTACCCACAATTTCAGAATCCAGTAAATACCAGATCTAACTAAAAAGAATTTTATGGTAAAACATCGTTTTAAACGATGTGCTAAAAAGCACAGTGGATTCTGACATCCGCCATTATTTCTAGTAGAATAAAAGATATTCTATATCTTAATCTATATAAATTATATCTATATAAATTAGATAAATCGGGATGCTCTTGGCTCGACATTGTTTGTTCTGTTCCACTAGAAATCATTGTTTGGGGGATAGGGATTGATCATGTAATTTGAAAGAAATAAAATGGGTGATATGTTGCTGTCATTTTTGAAACAATTAAAGAACCCCGAAGTAAGATATAAACCCAAAGATTCAAGAAAAAGCTAAAGGATCTTGGAAGACGTAAATACCATTTTCAAACTGTCTCCACATTTTGAAAAAAAAAAAGAATAAGAAAAAAGGAAACCATCCATAGTCTAATTCGGAAAGTGGATTTTTATAATCCAATAAAGAATCAAACTTATTGAAATATTCCCATTATTCTAAATGTCCTTGAAAAAGGCGCTCAACCTACAGGAACTTTTATGGAACTTTGCCCTAATCAACAAACCAAATTCAATTAAGAGGGTTTTAATAAGAATAACTTCTATCATAGATTTATAGAACTCTTTGATCCCCCTGTTCTCTTGTTTTCTTCATACCTAATACCTATTTTTTGATTTCTTGTTCTTTTCATAGTCATAGAATGTTGTTTTCTATAACCATAAAAAATAGATTTTTTTATCTTACAAATGAAAATAAAATACAAATAATAGATAGAAGTTCTAATATATGAAAAAATAAATTGATAATCACTCAATGAAGTTTCATTGAATGACTATTCATCTATTATATTATATTTCTATATATTTTCATCTAAATAGAGGCAAAAAACTCTATTTTAAACGGATATGGATAAAAACATTCAAAGTTGGCATAATAGTGCTAATTCTAGTTACAGCTATTTTGATTATTTAGTGGATGGCAGGAACATACGGAATTTACTATCTGATAAAACTTTTTTAGTTAGGGATAGTAAGAGGAAGAGTTATTCCATATATTTTGCTATTGAAAATAACATTTTGGAGATTGACAATAATCATTCTTTTCTAAATGAACCGGAAAGTTTTTTCTCTATTTCTAAAAATTCTAGCTATTTGAAGAATGGTTCTAAGAGGAATAATAATAATGATCATTACATTTATGATATAAAATCTAATAGGAATTGGAATAATAACTTTAATAGTTGCATTGAGAGTTATCTTCGTTCTCAAATCTGTATTGATAGTTACATTTTAGGTGATAGTGTCAAATACAATGACTTTAATAGTTACTTTTTTGGTAAGGTCAGCAATAGTGGTGAAAGCAAGAGTACTAGTATAATAACTAGCACGAATGATTCAAATGCTAGTTATTTAGAAAGTTCTAATAATTTCGAGGAGACGCAAAAATATAAACATTTGTGGATTGAATGCGAAAATTGTTATGGATTAAATTATAAGAAAGTTTTGAAATCAAAAATGAATATTTGTGAACACTGCGGATATCATTTGAAAATTAGTAGTTCAGATAGAATCGAACTTTTGATTGATCCAGGTACGTGGAATCCTATGGATGAATACATGGTCTCTGTGGATCCCATTGAATTTCATTCGGAAGAGGAACCTTATAAAAATCGTCTTGATTCTTATCAAAAAAGGACAGGATTAATGGAGGCAATTCAAACAGGCACAGGTCAACTAAACGGTATTCCTTTAGCAATCGGTATTATGGATTTTCAGTTTATGGGGGGAAGTATGGGATCCGTAGTCGGTGAGAAAATAACCCGGTTGATCGAATATGCTACCAATCAACGTTTACCTCTTATTTTAGTATGTGCGTCCGGAGGAGCACGTATGCAAGAAGGAAGTTTGAGCTTAATGCAAATGGCTAAAATATCTTCTGCTTTATATGATTATCAAATGAATCAAAAGTTATTCTATGTACCGATACTTACATCTCCTACTACTGGTGGGGTGACAGCTAGTTTTGGCATGTTGGGGGATATCATTATTGCTGAACCAAATGCTTACATTGCATTTGCGGGTAAAAGAGTAATTGAACAAACGTTGAATAAGGAAGTGCCCGAAGGTTCACAATCGGCTGAATTTTTATTCCAAAAGGGCTTATTTGATTCAATCGTACCGCGTAATCTCTTAAAGGAAGTTCTAACCGAGTTATTTCAGTTGCATGGTTTCGTCCCTTTGACTCAAAATGAGAAATAAAGCAGACTCTTAAATGTTTTTTTCGCGAGTAATTAGTTAGTTATTTAGTTTCTTGTAATCCAATAAAGATAAGAATTAGAGTCAAATTCCAAAGAAAAGAATTGAATTCATTTTTTTGGAAAGATAAAGGAATTATTTAATATAATTATTATTGTATTTTGTACTTTATGATTCTTAATAAATAAATATTCTAAATATTTTCGTTTATTATATTCTATTTTAATTTATATTATTATATATATTCTATTAATTAATATATATATTATATGACTTTTTATGTATACTCAATATATAGAGTAATAATATATAGTATATATAATAATATTTAATATGTAATTATTATCTATCTACTATCTAGTTGATTTAGCTATACTTAGTATAAGTCTATATGAATTAATTCTAGTGATTATAGACTATCTTTATTAAAATATAATAATAAAAAAAAATATTAATTTAACAATTAACAAAAAAGAACAGGTACAAATATAAAATTGAGGTACCCATTTTATGATAAACTTACCTTCCGTTTTTGTGCCTTTAGTGGGCCTAGTATTTCCGGCAATTGCAATGGCTTCGTTATTTCTTTATGTTCAAAAAAATAAGATTTTTTAGATATGGGCAGTAGGGACAAATCGCATCTATTTTTTTAGATAAAGTCAAATTTATTTCCTTGGATTTGTTATTCGGTTCCATTTTTTAATAAAAATAACTTAATTATAATATTCTATTTCTATTAAAAAAACACAAAAGGAAAATACTAATATCATATAAGCCTTACCTTAAAAGGGGGTTTAGGTTTAATTTAATATATATCTAATTTGAACTATCTAAATAAAATATTAAATTAATCTAACAATCAATAAAAAAGAACAGGTACAAATATAAAATTGAGGTACCCATTTTATGATAGATGTTTTTGTTCCTTTAGTGGTCCTAGTATTAATTGTAACGGCTGGTTTATTGGTTTATGTTCAACAACAAATTTCTCGGGGGTCTGGACACCTTATGCGTCGCTTCGCAGAAGACGCATGGCTCTACACTGTACCTGGGGCCCGAAAACCAATCAATTTCTTCTGGGCTTCTTTCACTCTTTTAGGTTCATTAGGGGTTTTAGTTATTTCAGCTTCCAGTTATTATGGTCGGAATTTTTTCTCTTTCAATTCGTCCGAATTTCTAGTTCCTTTTTTGCCACAAGGGGTCACGCTGACTTTCTATGGAATCTCAGGTCTTTTTGTAAGTTTTCATTGGTGGCTTCTAATTTTGTGGAATGTGGGTAGTGGTTATAATCTTTACGATAAAAAAAATGGAATGGTGCGTTTTTTTCGTTACGGATTTCCCGGAGAAAATCGTCGTATTCTTTCCAAAGTCCGTGTGGAAGATATTCTGGCCCTCCAATTTTTCGATAACCCAGAACCTCTTAGTGGTGTCCTTTATATGCACACCAGAGAACAGGGGGACATTCCCTTGACTCTTGTTGATGATTATTATGATAGGACTCCACGGAACATTTTACAAACAGCTTGGGACTTGTCCGCATTCTTGGATGTACCATTGGAAATAATTGTATAAAAAAAAAAAGCGAGAATAAATAATCCATTTCTATGAAAAAATTTGAAATGGATATATATGGGTTCTATTACTGGTAATAGAACTTATGCTTGATAGAAATATTATTATCATATATAGTTGACAAATGAGATGAAGCTGAGTTCATTAAAGACGACAAATGGCAAAAAAGAAAGCATTAATCCCCCTTCTATGTCTTACATCTATAGTCTTTTTGCCCTGGTGCATCTCTTTAACATTTAATAAAAGTCTGGAATCTTGGGTTACGAATTTGTGGAATACTAAAGAATCCGAAATTTTCTTGAATCTCATTAAAGAAAAAAGTATTTTAAACAAATTCATAGAGTTCGAGGAACTCTTCCTTTTGGATGAAATGCTAAAGGAATACCCGGAAACACCTTTAGAAAACCTTCGTATCGGAATCTACAAAGAAAGCATCCAATTGATCAAGACGCACAACCAAGATTGTATCCATATGATTTTGCACTTCTCGACAAATCTAATCTATTTCCTTATTCTAAGTGGTTATTCTATTCTGGGTAATCAACAACTCCTTATTCTTAATTCTTGGGTTCAAGAATTTATATATAACTTAAGTGACACAATAAAAGCTTTTTCTATTCTTTTATTAACAGATTTATGTATAGGATTCCATTCGACTCATGGTTGGGAACTAATGATTGGTTCTGTCTATAAAGATTTTGGATTTACTCAGAATGATCAAATTATATCTGGTCTTGTTTCCACTTTTCCAGTCATTTTAGATACAATTTTTAAATACTGGATTTTCCGTTATTTAAATCGGGTATCTCCGTCGCTTGTAGTGATTTATCATTCAATGAATGACTGAAAAAATGATCCACTGAGACAATTATATTATAAAGTTTGTTTTTTTTATAGAAAAGCTAAACATTCAAAATTTTACTTATTTCTTTCTACTCGTATTCTTCCTAGATTCTAGGAAAATTATTTCAGTAAATAGCAGAATCATGGATAGGGAACTATGCCAGTAACCTACCTAATCTTATTGTAGAAATTTTGAGGATCAATGATTGGACCATGCAAACTAGAAATGCTTTTTCTTGGATAAAGGAAGAGATTACTCGATCCATTTCCGTATTGCTCATGATATATATAATAATTAGAGCACCGATTTCAAATGCATATCCCATTTTTGCCCAGAAGGGATATGAAAATCCGCGAGAAGCTACCGGCCGTATTGTATGTGCCAATTGCCATTTAGCTAATAAGCCCGTAGATATTGAGGTTCCACAAGCGGTACTTCCCGATACTGTATTTGAAGCAGTTGTTCGAATTCCTTATGATATGCAAGTGAAACAAGTTCTTGGTAATGGTAAAAAGGGGGCTTTGAATGTAGGGGCTGTTCTTATTTTACCCGAAGGTTTTGAATTGGCACCTCCCGATCGTATTTCGCCCGAGATTAAAGAAAAGATAGGTAATCTTTCTTTTCAAAGCTATCGTCCCACAAAAAAAAATATTCTTGTCGTAGGCCCCGTTCCTGGTCAGAAATATAGTGAAATTACCTTTCCTATTCTTTCTCCGGATCCCGCTACTAAGAAAGATGTTCACTTCTTAAAATATCCTATATACGTAGGCGGGAACAGGGGAAGGGGTCAGATTTATCCCGACGGGAGCAAGAGTAATAATAATGTTTATAATGCTACAGCAACTGGGATAGTAAACAAAATTATACGAAAAGAAAAGGGGGGATACGAAATAACGATAGTGGATGCATCGGATGCACGTGAAGTGATTGATATTATACCTCCAGGACCAGAACTTCTTGTTTCAGAGGGTGAATCTATAAAACTTGATCAACCGTTAACGAGTAATCCTAATGTGGGTGGATTTGGTCAGGGGG